GATTAAATTATAAGAAATTTTTAAAATCAAAAATGAATATTTGTGAACAGTGTGGATGTCATTTGAAAATGAGTAGTTTCGATAGAATCGAAAGTTCGATTGATCCAGGTACTTGGGATCCTATGAATGAAGACATGGTCTCTCTGGATCCCATTCAATTTCATTCGGAGGAGGAACCTTATAAGGATCGTATTGATTCTTATCAAAAAAATACAGGATTAACTGAGGCTGTTCAAACAGGCACAGGTCAATTAAATGGCATTCCCGTAGCAATTGGGGTTATGGATTTTCAGTTTATGGGGGGTAGTATGGGATCCGTAGTAGGTGAAAAAATCACACGTTTGGCTGAGTATGCTACCAATAAACTTTTACCTCTTATTCTAGTGTGTGCTTCCGGAGGAGCACGCATGCAAGAAGGAAGTTTGAGCTTGATGCAAATGGCTAAAATATCTTCCGCTTTATACGATTATCAATCAAATAAAAAGTTATTTTATGTCGCAGTCCTTACATCCCCTACCACAGGTGGGGTGACGGCTAGTTTTGGTATGTTGGGAGATATCATTATTGCTGAACCCAACGCTTACATTGCATTTGCGGGTAAAAGAGTAATTGAACAAACATTGAATAAGACAGTACCCGAGGATTCACAAGTGGCTGAATATTTATTCCATAAGGGCTTATTCGATCCAATCGTACCACGTAATCCTTTAAAGGGCGTTCTGAGTGAATTATTTCGGCTACATGCCTTCTTTCCTTTGAATCAAACTTAGATTAAGTAGAGCTGTAGAGTAGAGTCTTCATTTTGAATTTATTAATTAATTTAATAAAACGGAATAAATTTTTTAAAATTAAAATTATTAAATTATAAGACAAGAGCACAAAATAACTAATAATATGAATAATAAAAAGGTGTATTATCATACATATATTTCGTGTAGAAACGTGTAGAAGGGTGAATAAGTCCGTTTATTTACATATTTTTTATTTACACATTTTTTTTTTATAGGTATTTAGTAAAAAAAAAAATGATTAAAACATATACTTATATACTCCTTATTTAGGTATATACTCACTTAGGTATACTTAGTATAATATATAATATAAGTATAATATAATTATTATATATAAAATATCTTTATAACAATATAAGGTTAAAAAAAAATATTAATATAAAACAATAAATAAAAATAACAGGTACAAATATTAAATCGAGGTACCCATTCAATGATAGCTTTCAACAACTTTCCCTCCATTTTTGTGCCTTTAGTAGGCTTAGTATTTCCGGCAATTGCAATGGTTTCTTTATCTCTTCATGTTCAAAAAAACAAGATTTTTTAGATACTATAGGGACAACTCTTATCCATTTTTTTTTTCAAAACTGACTTTGATCATAACACCCATATCTATTTAGTAGAATATGGTATAACATGTGGCTTCTTTCGAGCCTAAGCTCTTATGTATGTGTAAACATGATATATGGGTAAATGAATTCTAACAATTTTCAAATGGATCGGTATCGGGGAGAATTTCGGAAATGGAAAGTCAATATATCTATATGTGGATATCTATAGGAAATCATATGAAAGAGATGTTATTATTTTAGTTTGGATCTAAGCAATTCGATGAATTTTTCTAAAAGGTTCACATCATAGTAGTGCTGGTTGATGAGAGTTACTTCGGAAACAAAAAAAAGTAAAATAAAATTTATTTTTGTTATTCTTCCAATTCCAATAAAATGCAACTAGGTCTAGTGAGAGTATGAGTTGGCGATCAGAACGTATATGGATAGAACTTATAGCGGGATCTCGAAAAATAAGTAATTTCGGTTGGGCCCTTATTCTTTTTTTAGGTTCATTAGGGTTTGTATTGGTTGGAACCTCCAGTTATTTTGGTAGGAATTTGATATCTTTATTTCCTTCTCAGCAAATAAATTTTTTTCCGCAGGGGATCGTGATGTCTTTCTATGGAATCGCGGGTCTTTTTATTAGCTCCTACTTGTGGTGCACAATTTCGTGGAATGTAGGTAGTGGTTATGATCGATTCGATATAAAAGAGGGCATAGTGTGTATTTTTCGTTGGGGATTTCCTGGAAAAAACCGTCGCATATTTCTGCGATTCCTTATGAAAGATATTCAGTCCATCAGAATAGAAAATAAAGAGGGTCTTTTTGCTCGTCGGGTCCTTTATATGGAAATCAGAGGCCAGGGGGCCATTCCCTTGACGCGTACTGATGAGAATTTGACTCCACGAGAAATTGAGCAAAAAGCTGCTGAATTGGCCTATTTCTTGCGCGTACCAATTGAAGTATTTTGAAAAAAGGAACTGAAAAATGAATACTTTGCAAGAGGGAAAAAACTCAAGAACCCTCTTTTTTTTCTATACCATAACTTAACGGAAGTTTGTTCTGAACGCCTATTCGAGCCAAAGTAAACGTATACGAAGCAACCCTAAAACGAAATTTTTTGTGTCCATAATTTTTTTTTAATATAATATTTGATATTTTATTTAATAGAACGGGAGTTCTTTCGTCTCGAAATCCAACTAATATTAATTTGAAGTGGGCTCTTTCTTATTCTATATTCTGTATTCTTTCTAGATTCAAGGACTAACCTAACCGCTATACTGCATCACAAATAAAAACCTCGCAATAGATTAATGGGCTCGATGACTTGGGATATAACTTATGCTTGATAGAAATATTAGTATCATATAGAGTCGACGCATGGGGTGAGTTCATTAAAACTTCAAAAATTCACAGACGAAAAATGGCAAAAAAGAAAGTATTCATTTCCCTTCTATATCTTGCATTTATAGTATTTTTGCCTTGGTGGATCTCTCTCTCATTTAAAAAAAGTCTGGAATCTTGGATTACTAATTGGTGGAATATTAGGCAATCCGAAATTTTTTTGAATGATATTCAAGAAAAGAGTATTCTAAAAAAATTCATAGACTTAGAGGAACTCCTTCGTTTGGAGGAAATGATAAAGGAATACCCAGAAACGCATTTACAAAAGCTTCGCGTCGAAATCTACAAAGAAACGACCCAATTGATCAAGATGCACAATGAGGATCGTATCCATACAATTTTACACTTCTCGACAAATATAATCTGTTTCGTTATTCTAAGTGGTTATTCTATTCTAGGTAATGAAGAACTTGTTATTCTTAACTCTTGGGTTCAAGAATTCCTATATAACTTAAGCGACACAATAAAAGCTTTTTCTATTCTTTTATTAACTGATTTATGTATAGGATTCCATTCGCCCCACGGTTGGGAATTAATGATTGGCTCTGTCTACAAAGATTTTGGATTTGCTCATAATGATCAAATTATATCCGGTCTTGTTTCTACTTTTCCAGTCATTTTAGATACAATTTTTAAATATTGGATCTTTCGTTATTTAAATCGTGTATCTCCTTCACTTGTAGTGATTTATCATTCAATGAATGACTGAAAAATTATTGAACGACCCAATTATAATATTTGTTACTTTGTCCATAAGCAAAACACTCAAAATTGTACTTATTCTTTCTACCCAGCCAAGGGATCTCTCCAATATTTCAGAAAAATTATTTCAGTAAATAGCAAAATTATAGATAGGGAACTCTACTAGCGACCTACCTAATTTTATTGTAGAAAATTTCGGGATCAATGATTGGACCATGCAAACTAAAAAAACCTTTTCGTCGATAAAGAAAGAGATTACTCGATCCATTTCCCTATCGCTCATGATATATATAATAACTCAGGCACCCATTTCAAATGCCTATCCCATTTTTGCACAGCAGGGTTATGAAAATCCACGAGAAGCAACGGGCCGTATTGTATGTGCCAATTGCCATTTAGCTAATAAACCCGTGGATATCGAGGTTCCACAAGCGGTACTTCCGGATACTGTATTTGAAGCAGTTGTTCGAATTCCCTATGATCTGCAAGTGAAACAAGTTCTTGCTAATGGTAAAAAAGGCGCTTTGAATGTGGGGGCTGTTCTTATTTTACCCGAGGGGTTTGAACTAGCCCCGCCCGATCGTATTTCGCCCGAGATTAAAGAAAAGATAGGAAATCTGTCTTTTCAAAGTTACCGGCCTACTAAAAAAAATATTCTTGTGATAGGTCCTGTTCCTGGTCAGAAATATAGTGAAATCACCTTTCCTATTCTTTCCCCGGACCCCGCTACTAAGAAAGATGTTCACTTCTTAAAATATCCCATATACGTAGGTGGGAACAGAGGAAGGGGTCAGATTTATCCCGACGGGAGCAAGAGTAACAATAATGTTTATAATGCTACAGCAGCAGGTATAGTAAGCAAAATCATACGAAAAGAAAAAGGGGGATACGAAATAACCATAGTGGAGGCATCGGGTGGGCGTCAAGTGGTTGATATTATCCCTCCAGGGCCGGAACTTCTTGTTTCTGAGGGCGAATCCATCAAACTTGATCAACCATTAACGAGTAATCCTAATGTGGGCGGATTTGGTCAGGGGGATGCAGAAGTAGTACTTCAAGATCCATTACGTGTCCAAGGCCTTTTGCTCTTCTTGGCATCTGTTATTTTTGCACAAATCTTTTTGGTTCTTAAAAAGAAACAGTTTGAGAAAGTTCAATTGTCCGAAATGAATTTCTAGATCCGCGAATTTTTCAACATCAAACTCTAAAAAGAAATAAATTGTTGTTGGCAATTATATTATGTAATTGTGTATGATCAAAAAAATTTTGTTTGTTTCTTTTTTCGGATTTCGGGAATTACTTATACTGGTCATGATGTGTATATTGTGAAGAAGACTATTTGATTTTACTTATCTCTTCTTTGTTTTTTCAATCCAAATCGAAGTGATATAGAATGAATCCGTAGTTTTATATTTGAATAGAATAAAAACAAAAGATAAATAAGCGGATAATATAAACCAAAGTATAAATGAAAGGAACAAAGGGTTTAGGGGGGGGGGGTTGTGCGTCTCCTAGTCTTTGACACAAGAAAAGGGATTTTCCACAACCCTTT